ATTGATCTGATCCTGCAATACCTTTTCCTTTATTTACATTTACTTTATTTGATTTGTTTCAGTTTTACGCATCAAATGAAATAGTAGGTTCATTCATATAGTATCTCAAACGAGAGGTATTATAAGGTCCCTTTTTATTCTAAAATAAAATCTAATCGATACGATTAAAAAAAAAGATTAAAATAGAAATGATTTTTCTAATTTTGTTCCATATGAATTCAAAGAAAGTTTCATTTTTTGAATGAAGTTACATGACGTCTTTCTTACTTATTATTATTTTCTATTTTAATATTAGTTTACTCAAGAGTTGTCTAATGAATCCCGCGATTCGGAATCACGGGATGGGTAGATGTTACAAATGATTAATTGATTTCTTTTTTTACCCCGCTCCTTCTCTCTTTTTGTTAATACTGTCTATAATGATTGCTGAGTTAACAACTGTCACGTGAACTTATTCTTTCATTTCAATTGGTATTTTTTCTTAGTATCTTTCAAAACTTGAAACTTAGGAAAGTGCTTTATAAGCATATGTATAAAAAGAACATATTTCATTTAGCCCCTTCATCTTCATGCTTACTATAACTAGTTTTTTCGGTTTTCTACTAGCGGCTTTAACTATAACCGCAGCTCTATTTATTGGTCTGACCAAGATACGACTTATTTGAAATTAATTGCATGAATACAACTCATAAAAAGAAATCTTTTTGTAAGTATTCATATATTCTATAGTTCCTTACCGCATCAATTTCGAATTAGTGGTCATTGAGAGATTGATGGACAATCCGGATTAATATTTAGGGACAGATATTACCTCTCCTTTTTCCCTTTCAAACAAATTGAAATGATTGAAGTTTTTCTATTTGGAATTGTCTTAGGTCTAATTCCTATTACTTTAGCTGGATTATTTGTAACTGCATATTTACAATACAGACGTGGCGATCAGTTGGACTTTTGATTAATTAACATCTTTTTTTTATTGACCTCCTCTTTTCTTTAATTCACGGGAGGTCAAATTCAGATTCCTGTTCCATTTTTTGAGTGTCATTTTCGGCTTAACCTAACCAAGTAACCAAGACCCGAATCACGCTCTGTAGGATTTGAACCTACGACATCGGGTTTTGGAGACCCACGTTCTACCGAACTGAACTAAGAGCGCTTTCTTATCACAATAGATAAGACTAGAAGGAAGAGTATTTTGTTTTGTAACCCCTCACAATAGATAAGACTAGAAGGAAGAGTATTTTGTTTTGTAACCCCAATACGTCTTGTATGCATATAGTATATCATTTTCTACTATAAAAAAAGATTATGTATGCACGATTTTAATCGATTTCATTACTGCTCAGAGGAGAAGTAATAGGTAGGGATGACAGGATTTGAACCCGTGACATTTTGTACCCAAAACAAACGCGCTACCAAGCTGCGCTACATCCCTATCAATTGGTCTACAGTGTCATTGTAGAGAATCCTTGTCTTGTTTTCCAAATCCTCATTTTTTTATATCCATTGATATACATACAAGTTATCTTGCAATTTCTTCTTTTTTTTTTGTCTCATATAAGATATAATAATAGTAGAAGGTTTATATATCTAATATATATTCTAATAGATATTATCTAATCTTTATTCTTAGATAATATATATCTAAGAATATCTTAATAATATATATTCTGAAATATATGAATATGAAACCCATCGTAAAAAAAACTCAAAAATGAAGGTTTTTTTGGAATGCTCAGATAAAAAGGGATGTATTTTTCGGTTTTCAGAAAGGGAAAATCTTATCTACCGAATCGGTGTACATTTCAATTGGAATTAGGAATTCCGTGTACAAATACAAGCGGTCCTTAACTACTTACATATACAGCTGATCATATATGTATTAACATTATACATTACAAAAAAGAATAAAGAAGGAGGATTTGAAATGCGAGATCTAAAAACATATCTTTCCGTGGCACCGGTACTAAGTACTCTATGGTTCGGGGCTTTAGCAGGTCTATTGATAGAGATCAATCGATTATTCCCGGATGCGTTGACATTCCCTTTTTTTTCATTCTAGTTATTGACATGGGAAGGGGTGAAGAAGATTAGAGAGAGAATCAAAAGATCTGTGACTAATCCCTCCCCCTCTTTTCTTTTAGATAAAATAGAATTACTTACAATTAAGTAAAATAAAGAAGATAAGTAGAATAAAGAAAAGAGGAAAGAGAAATCAAAAAGTAGATTCAACCTCGTCGAAATTCGGGTTCTTCAATTCAATTGATAAATAATCTAGTGAAAACGGAAATCGAAATGTGTCTAAGACAAGAATATCATACAAGATAGTCAAATGAAATACTATACTTCGACTTAGAATAGAATTCTATTCTAAATAGAACTGAATAGAGTTCGAAATCATTATTTTAATTAATAGTAATATTTATTTACTATTACTTATTTTGGGTTGTGATTGCAACGAAATAATCTTTCAAAATTTCGAGTTAGCAACTTCTATTTATTTTTGATTTTTTTTTCTTCCTTTTTCCCTTTAAATCGGAAAATCGAAGAGTTGGTTGAATCAAAAACTCATCAAAAACTTAAAGAAAGGGGGTTCATGGCCAAGGGTAAAGAAGTCCGCGTAACGGTTATTTTAGAATGTACTAGTTGTGTTCGAAAGGGTGTTAATAAAGAATCAACGGGTATTTCCAGATATATTACTCAAAAGAATCGCCACAATACTCCTAGTCGATTAGAATTGAGAAAATTCTGTCCCTATTGTTACAAACATACGATTCACGGGGAGATAAAGAAATAGATCGAATCAAGGTGTCTGTGTGTCACTTTTACAGGGAACATGAAAAGGGACATATTCTATATACTATATTATTATATAGAAATACCTTATTTAGAAATACCATATTAGGTATAGAGCTAGATATATATGTATCTCTTAAATCTATAATAGAACTTAAAAATAGAACTTCAATTCAAATAAAATATTAATATAAAAAAGAAATAAATATAAAAGAAAACCAAATCAAATCATCTTTTTTAATCCTAAATCGTTTTTGATGAGATTGAAATAGGGTTTTCGGGATAAGGAATAAACAAACCATGGATAAATCCAAGCGATTCTTTCTTAAATCCAAGCGATCTTTTCGTAGGCGTTTGCCCCCGATCCAATCGGGGGATCGAATTGATTATAGAAACATGAGTTTAATTAGTCGATTTATTAGTGAACAAGGAAAAATATTATCTAGACGGGTAAATAGATTGACCTTAAAACAACAAAGATTAATTACTATTGCTATAAAACAAGCTCGTATTTTATCTTTGTTACCTTTTCTTAATAATGAGAAACAATTTGAAAGAGGCGAGTCGACCGTCAGAACTATTGGTCTTAGAACCAGAAATAAATAAAAAATAAGCTTACTCTTCAATTGAATCCAAATTCCAATTTGAACTCAAACACAGATTGATGTTTTGTTCGAAAAATTCGAGGATCCAGATTGGATTGTCGTATTGTAAGAAAAAAACAAGAATGGGGAAGAAGAAATTTTTGGTTATTGACTATTCGGCGTGTTCACTCATTTTATTTTGAGCGACTTTATCATATTCTTTTTTTCATATTAATTTCTACTCTACCTTCCCGGAGTTCATTCTCCAGCGAAACTCCATTTAAAATATTGTGTCGGATTCCTTACAATTTACTTATTTTATGATTTCATTGGAAATCATAAAAAGACAATTCCTATTTAATATAGCTATTTGTGCAAGTATTTTACGATTCAGAAGCAACTGTCTCTTGTACAGATTGTGTATTAATCTGCTATAACTATAGCATACCCCATTCTCGCGAATTACTGCATTTATTCGAGTGATCCACAAACGACGAAAATCTCTCTTTTGCCTATCTCTATCTCGATGAGACGAAACCAAAGCTCTTATTTTCTGTTGAATAATTGTTCGAGTAAGTCTTGAATGAGCCCCCCGAAAGCTTGATGCAAATAAACGAATTTTTGCTCTACGTCTCCGAGCTATATATCCTCGTCTAATTCTGGTCATTGATTAAATGAATTTTAATGAATAACTAATTGATTTCTTTTCTTTCAGTTATTCTTTTCCTCTTTCCTATTAATAACAAAACGGATTCTTCCAATGTATAAAATAAAAATTCCAATGGCTTTTGCTACTATAACCTTCCCGACCACAATTTGTCTTTTTTTATAGGTATTTCACCTCGAACTAAGAAATTGTATTGATACGAGGTATCAAAAAACATAAAAAAGTAATAAATAGAAATGAATAAAGAAAGAGTGGGTTCCATCGTTTCTATGGTTACGTCTTAAACGGTGAGGTCCTCTCTATACACCGGAGCCCCTTACTTCATTTAATCAATGCTATTGGTAACTTGTACAGTTCACATTCTTTGGCTCTACCCATGAATTATCTAGTCATAGGTCTTTCACAACGAGATCTACCTATACAGTAACGATATTTAATTATGAAGATTAGCTGGGTAGCTGACCCTCTTAGTCCGTTTTTGCAAGAGTAGAGACATAAGATTTCGGCTTTGAAAATAGGATTTCCCTCGCTTAATGGATAACCATTTGTTACCAATGAGGAATTTTTTGTTTTTCATCTTCAATTCAAAATGGAAATGATTGGATTTGCACCAATGGAAACCATAAATTTCAACACAATACAATAGAAGGATATAATAGATCTTTTTTTTAGATAGTGAATGGCCTTTTTCCTTCCATTTTTTCCTCTTCACTGGTACTGATCATTGATACTGGAAAATGGGTTTCCTTTAGTTTGTCCCAGCAAGGATCTGAACGAGTCGCACATACACCCTAGTACATGTTCCTCGGCGCTGAGGACATCCCCGAAGAGCAGGGGATTTCGTGACATTTCTGATTGGCTGTCTTGTGTTTCTAATAAGTTGTTTAATAGTTGGCATGTTGAATCGTATACATAATGAATGGGCTGGTTTAGATCGATCCTAACCGGCTGCTTATGAATTACTTCTCTATTTAATAGATGAATAGAATATTATTAAACCCGGTAATAAGTTAAGTAAAAAATCTCAAGTTGCGGATTTGCGCAGGATTACTGCTATTTTTAGTCAACCGCTACAAGATCAACAATTCCATAAGCTTGGGCTTCTGTTGCTGACATAAAAACATCCCTTTCCATATCTTCGGATACAACCCATAAAGGTTTGCCTGTTCTTTGTACATAAACCCTTGTGATGCTTTCGCGCAGTTTCAATAGTTCTTCTGCTTCCAGGATAAATTCTCCCGTTTGTGCCTCATAAAAAGAACTCGCAGGTTGATGTATCATTACCCTGATGATATAATAAACAAAAGGTTCCTCTATCTCGGATGATGAGGTGAGGAGAAGAGATAAAGAATTAAAAAAAGATAGAATTAAGCAACCGTACAGGCATAGGCATCTTTTGCACATTGCATACGGCTCCACAATGGGATTCGCTTTGACCTTCCATCAAAGAAAGAGAAAAAAAATATATAGATATAGGGTTTATTTTCTCAGATCCGGATCGGCAAATGATCCAATTACCATCCTTCCCTTCGGGACAGTTAAAAAATACTATGATGGCTCCGTTGCTTTTTATATATTTATCTCGTTTGTGATTCAGCAATCCCAAAGTTATTTTCGTACTCTTTCATAACAATACCATAAATATTGTTAAAAGTCTTCAGGGTGAAAACAAAAAAGTTTGTGACGCTGAAAAGGCCCCGGATAAAATCGGGAATACCCTTTATTTTATACTAATTTCATACTCCTCTTTCGATATATAATCTATGTTTAAAAAAAATGCATATCGAATTCGAAGTGCCATGCTATTATTACTTAATATTCATATTTTATATGGCGAAGGCATAGTCTTTTTTTCTTAAAAAACTCATTGGCGCCAAGCGTGAGGGAATGCTAGACGTTTGGTAATCTCTCCTCCAACCAGGATAAAAGATCCCATTGAAGCGGCTAATCCCATGCATATTGTATGCACATCAGGTTGCACAAATTGCATAGTATCATAAATAGCTACCCCGGGTATTACCCACCCGCCGGGAGAGTTTATAAACAAATAAAGATCTTTGTTATCATTCTCTATACTGAGATATACCATAAGACCAATAAGTTGATTCGAGATCTCGCTATCAACCTCTTGGCCTAAAAAAAGTAATCTTTCTCGATAAAGTCGGTTGATTAGGATAAAATTTGTATCCCTTAAGAGCCGTACATGCACCTTTTGATGCATACGGTTCAACAAAAATTGCGAAAAAAGAATCAATGTGTAGATTCCAGTCCTCTTTCTTTTTTTTTCATAGCGGGACACCTTTCTAATTTCATTTTCGAATTTATTAACGATTTTCTTCCCCTTTTCAAGAAAGGTGGGTTTTGTACTCTTTCCCTATAAAAAAAATCCATTAAACTTATCGAACTAACTTCTCATTGATGTATTGTTTCATCGAGATCTAATCCAAATCACGATGTCATTTTCTTGTTCCTGAATGGGCTTTTTCAATTCTTTTAGGTTTATGCTCTACTCCGAGTAAAAAAAACCGATTTGGATTTGCACATATAGGACAAATGCTACTAATACTACGCCTTTTTCCTACGACTTACTTTTTTTTCAATTCATTTCATATCTTCTGCCAAATTTCGACGTATTTATCTTATCATATCATATTGTATTTATCATATTATTCGTTTGATTAAAAGTTTGAGATTATTCTCTTATTCAATAAAAAAAAATCTTTTATGATCTATGATATAAGTATTAATAATCAGAAATATATTACCAATTGGGTTTTTTCTAAACGGAGCCTGGATACGTCATTTTATTGGTCCAACCAAGCTAACCATAAATTATTTTAATTGATAATATTCATTTTAATACCCCTCAAAATACATCTAATTGCACTTCACGCTCCAAATTTTGGATAATTCCATCTTTCTTGGGCGAAACAGAGGATATCTCGATCGGGGGAGAGAACGGGGAAATCCCATATGACCCAATATATCTGACAAGCCGCACTATACGTCAACCCAAGAGGCATCTTCCTCTCCAGGACTTCGAAAAGGCACTTTTGGAACACCAATAGGCATAAAATGAAAGAAAAAAGAATTAAGTACTATATTTCACTTTGATGTGGAAGCGTAACAATGTCTTTGTTGTCTTAATAATATTGTCTTTTATCATATTTGATTCATAGACTAAGAAAATATTCTTACGAATAGGTCTTTTGAATGATTAACAAATATGTATGCATTCGTTCATAGAAAATGGGATCAACCCCCATTGCGTATTGGTACTTATCGGATATAGAATAGATCTGCTTCTCTTTGTTCCTACGAACCGAATTGTTCCATTTTTACTAAAAAAAAACAAGAATAAAACTAATATTAATACTTTCTCCGAGATAATCCACTGAGACAGTTCGGTCCATAGCATAGTTTTTTCCAATGCAATAAAGTTACATAGTGTCTATTTTTCGTTGAAAAAGGGGTATTTACATGGGTTTGCCTTGGTATCGTGTTCATACCGTCGTATTGAACGATCCCGGTCGTTTGCTTTCTGTCCATATAATGCATACAGCTTTGGTTGCTGGTTGGGCCGGTTCGATGGCTTTATATGAATTAGCAGTTTTTGATCCCTCTGACCCCGTTCTTGATCCAATGTGGAGACAAGGTATGTTCGTTATACCTTTCATGACTCGTTTAGGAATAACCAATTCATGGGGCGGTTGGAGTATCACAGGAGGTACTATAACGAATCCGGGTATTTGGAGTTACGAAGGCGTGGCCGGTGCACATATTGTGTTTTCTGGCTTGTGCTTCTTGGCAGCTATTTGGCATTGGGTGTATTGGGATTTAGAAATATTTTGTGATGAACGTACAGGAAAACCTTCTTTGGATTTGCCCAAGATCTTTGGAATTCATTTATTTCTTTCAGGAGTAGCTTGCTTTGGTTTTGGCGCATTTCATGTAACAGGGTTGTATGGTCCTGGAATATGGGTATCCGATCCTTATGGACTAACTGGAAAGGTACAACCTGTAAATCCAGCGTGGGGTGTAGAAGGTTTTGATCCTTTTGTTCCGGGAGGAATAGCCTCTCATCATATTGCAGCAGGTACTTTAGGTATATTAGCGGGCCTATTTCATCTTAGTGTCCGCCCGCCCCAACGTCTATACAAAGGATTACGTATGGGAAATATTGAAACCGTCCTTTCCAGCAGTATCGCTGCTGTCTTTTTTGCAGCTTTTGTTGTTGCTGGAACTATGTGGTATGGTTCAGCAACTACCCCTATCGAATTATTTGGCCCCACTCGTTATCAATGGGATCAGGGATACTTCCAGCAAGAAATATATAGAAGAGTTGGCGCTGGGCTAGCCAAAAATCAAAGTTTATCAGAAGCTTGGTCTAAAATTCCTGAAAAATTGGCTTTTTATGATTACATCGGCAACAATCCTGCAAAAGGGGGATTATTCAGAGCGGGCTCAATGGACAACGGGGATGGAATAGCCGTTGGGTGGTTAGGACATCCTATCTTTAGAGATAAAGAAGGGCGTGAACTTTTTGTACGTCGTATGCCTACTTTTTTTGAAACATTTCCGGTTGTTTTGGTAGACGGAGACGGAATTGTTAGAGCCGACGTTCCTTTTAGAAGGGCAGAATCGAAGTATAGCGTCGAACAAGTGGGCGTAACTGTTGAGTTCTATGGTGGTGAACTCAATGGAGTCAGTTATAGTGATCCCGCTACTGTGAAAAAATATGCTAGGCGCGCCCAATTAGGTGAAATTTTTGAATTAGATCGTGCTACTTTGAAATCTGATGGGGTTTTTCGTAGCAGTCCGAGGGGTTGGTTTACTTTTGGACATGCTTCTTTTGCTCTGCTTTTCTTCTTCGGGCACATTTGGCATGGTGCTAGAACCTTGTTCAGAGATGTTTTTGCTGGTATTGACCCAGATTTGGATGCTCAAGTGGAATTTGGAGCATTCCAAAAACTTGGAGATCCAACTACAAGAAGACAAGTAGTCTGATACAAGATTTCTCTGTTATTTTTTTCTTTATTTTTCTGATTTGACATAAGTTAACCGAAAAATCTTGATTGGAATCTTCGCCTTTTCTTTGACTCTTGCTTTTTTTTCTTTATGCGGGAGATAATCCCCAATAATAAATAGGTATGGAAGCTATAATTGTAAAGCACGATCGAATTTATGGAAGCATTGGTTTATACATTCCTCTTAGTCTCCACTCTAGGGATAATATTTTTCGCTATCTTTTTTCGAGAACCACCTAAAGTTCCAACTAAAAAGATGAAATGATTTTTCATTATATCAATTGACGTAATAAGCCTCCCAACAATGGGAGGCTTATTACTTCAACTAGTCCCCGTGTTCCTCGAATGGATCTCTTAGTTGTTGAGAGGGTTGCCCAAAAGCAGTATATAAGGCGTACCCAGTAAAACTTACAAGTAAACCAGATATAGAGATGGCGACTAGGGTTGCTGTTTCCATTATTATATAATTTCAAGACCAAAATGGATCTATGATAAAATCGTTTATTTACAACGGAATGGTATACAAAGTCAACAGATCTCAATGAATACAAAATAGGATTTATGGCTACACAAACCGTTGAGGGTAGTTCTAGATCTGGACCAAGACGAACTGCTGTAGGGGATTTATTAAAACCATTGAATTCAGAATATGGTAAAGTAGCTCCTGGGTGGGGAACTACTCCTTTGATGGGTGTTGCAATGGCTCTATTTGCAGTATTCCTATCTATTATTTTGGAAATTTATAATTCTTCCGTTTTATTGGACGGAATTTCAATGAATTAAATTAGATTCACGAGAACCGCGAATTCTTAACTTTTTAATACAAAGTAAAGCATTGTTGTTTCGGATTTTATCTCATTATATTATTTTCTTATTGGTAGTTCGATCGTGGAATTTCTTTCTTTCTGTATTTCCGGAATATGAGT